TGGTTAATAATATTAGAATATTTAGTGCCGAGCTATTTTTGTGAAGTTTTTAGTAGGGTCCGTTAGGCTGGCGGTAAATTGCCGCAATAAAAATTGGTGCACATATATATATATAATGTGGGATGCCAATTTACACTTCAACTCGTTGGCTGATACGTTCTTGAGTCCTCCTTGGTTTCGGGGTTTGACAAGGATAACAGGATTCGCCGAGCGTAGGGGGTAGGGGGGTTTGTCGCGCAAAAACCAAAGGGGGCGCTATATGTAAGGATAAGTTGAACAAGAGACATATATGTTATGCACTTGAGTTAATAATATGTAATTCTTAAGTTATGTCTTATAATAATTAACCTACATTGTCCCATACAAGGAGAATGCTCAACCTTAACTTACATTTGAATCTGCACTCTGAGATGCAAGATGAAAAGAAGAAAAAAAAGAGAACGTTATGCATATAAGAGAACGCTTGGCTTGGTGGGTAACGAGATGTATGTACTACACCATTAATCAAATGCCAGTATAATTATTTAAAATGTGGGATATTATAGTTATGTGCTTGAAATAGGAGCCAAATGCCAGTAATAGTTCATATTGTGTTACCCTCACATTTATTGTCCCTGATTCTATCATGCATGATATTCTTTTATATAATTAGTTGGTGGTTTCTTACTACATTAATATTTTCTTATACAACTATAGCTGATTATTTCAAGGAAAAGTTTGAGGTCAAATTTTTAGGGAGTAATATGTTACTCAAGTTTAGATAAAATTATTTCTGAATTTTAATGACATGTTTTATGTGTGTTTTAGTATTTAATACCTGCTTTATGGTTAAAATAATGATTTGGTGATAATGCATGTATGTACTAGTACATTAATGTAATATTATGCATATTATGTACTATACCATAAGGGGATGGTTTATCCCCAGGAAATAGTTTAGTTTAGAACTCTGGCTTTGGGAGCCAGGGGTGGGAGTTAAAATCTCTCTTTTCTGGGCGCTAGGGAGGAGTTTAACCTCCGATCTTCGGATTACAAGACCGATGCTTTTAGGCTGAGCTACTAGGGCGAGCTTATTGTAGTGCTTTATTTTCTAATCACCCTGCTAGTGGTATAAAAATGAGGAATAATATAAAGTATAATGCGGATGCAATTTGTCCAATGATGATAAATGGGTGTTCTACTGGCATACCCCCGATTCATGTCAGGATGGTTATGTCTGCCACTAGGGTTCAGAACAAGAATTGGGTAATTGGGCGGAATGTTAGTCCTCGTTGTTTTGAGGTGTGTAACAGTGGCACGATTATTAATACTAGGATGGAAAATAGCAGTGCAAGGACTCCTCCGAGCTTGTTTGGAATTGATCGTAGGATGGCATAGGCAAATAAGAAGTATCACTCTGGCTTAATGTGTGGGGGGGTAACTAGAGGGTTGGCGGGGGTGAAGTTTTCTGGGTCTCCTAGGAGGTTGGGGGAGAATAGTGCTAGTAGCGTTAAAGCTAGTAGTGTGATTGTGAATCCTAGTAGGTCCTTGTACGTGAAGTACGGGTGGAAAGAGATTTTGTCTGCGTCTGAGTTTAGTCCTATTGGGTTGTTTGATCCTGTTTCGTGCAGGAATAGGAGGTGAATGATGGTTGCGGCGGCAACAATAAATGGTAGTAGGAAGTGAAATGCGAAGAATCGTGTTAGTGTTGCGTTATCTACTGAGAATCCTCCTCAGATTCATTGGACTAGCGTGTTTCCTATATATGGCACGGCGGACAGGAGGTTTGTAATTACTGTGGCACCCCAAAAAGATATTTGCCCTCATGGTAGAACATAGCCGACAAAGGCTGTTATTATAACTAGTAGTAGGAGGACTACGCCGATGTTTCAGGTTTCTTTGTAGAGATATGATCCGTAATATAGGCCTCGGGCGATGTGTATGTAGATGCAGATAAAGAAGAGTGATGCCCCGTTAGCGTGGGTATTTCGGATCAGTCAGCCATAGTTGACGTCTCGACAGATGTGGGCAATTGATGAGAATGCAGTTGAAATATCTGAGGTGTAATGCATAGCTAGGAATAGGCCGGTTAGAATTTGGGTGGCTAAGCATAGTCCTAGCAGGGACCCAAAATTTCATCATGCTGAAATGTTGGATGGTGTTGGTAGGTCGATTAGTGCATTGTTGGCGACTTTAATGAGGGGGTGTGTTTTTCGTAGGCTTGCCATTAGTGGTTCTTGTAGTTGAATAACAACGACGGTTCTTCAAGTCATTGGTCTCAGTTAGAGTCTGAGCAAGAATTATGACCTATTTTATATTTTTGTTATTGATGGCCTTTGTTGTGGGCTTGGTTGCTGTTGCTTCTAACCCCACGCCTTATTATGCCGCTTTTGGCTTGGTGGTTGCAGCTGGGGTTGGCTGCGGGATTTTGGTTGGCCATGGGGGCTCTTTTTTATCATTAGTTCTTTTTTTAATTTATTTAGGGGGGATGCTCGTGGTTTTTGCCTATTCGGCAGCCTTGGCTGCTGAGCCTTTTCCGGAGGCCTGGGGTAGTCGTTCTGTGTTAGGTTATGTTTTAGTTTATTTATCAGGGGTTAGTTTAGTGGCGGGGGTTTTTTGAGGGGGCTGATATGAAGGTTCATGGGTGGTTGTGGATGAGTTGAAGGAGTTTTCTGTTTTGCGTGGTGACACCAGCGGTGTCGCTGTGATATACTCGTCTGGTGGGGGTATGTTGGTTATTTGTGCTTGGGCGTTGCTTTTAACTTTACTTGTTGTTTTAGAGCTTACTCGTGGCCTAAGTCGTGGGGCTCTTCGTATGGTTTAAAGGAGGATTAGGACGGTAGATAATGTTATGGTCAGGAGGAAGATAGTCAGGTATGTCTTGATTATTCCCCGTGTGATGTCGTTTATGATTTTTGTTGTGGTTGTTTGTGCTAGTGCTAGGCCTTCTGGTCCAATGGTTTCGAGTCATGTTTTGTCGAGCTGAGCGGCGGCGGACTGTCCTAGGGTGAGGTTAAGTTTTGGAAGGAGTCGGTGAATAGTTGTTGGAAAAAATCCTAGCATGTTTGAGAAGTGATGTGTGGATATTATTGGGGTAATTTTTACTTGCTTGCTTGTTATATTAGTCAGCCCTGCGGCTACAAGTAGGCCCGCGATTGTTACCGCAAGAGCTGTTATTTTTAGGGGGGTTGATATTGTTATGATTGGTGTTTTTGTTGGTAGGAAGTTATATGTGATGATGAGTCCTGCAATAATGCTTCCTCAAGCAAGTCGTTTGATGGAGTTGATTACTAGTGGGTTGTTCTCATTAATTGGGGATAGGGGCAAGAATCGTGGGGTTCCTATAATTACGAAGTATACTAGTCGGAAGCTATACACTGCGGTGAATGATGTGGCGATTAGTGTTAGGGCTAGGGCTCAGGCGTTTAGGTAAGAGGTGTTTAGGGCTTCAATAATTGCGTCTTTTGAAAAAAATCCCGCCAGAAAGGGGGTTCCTGTTAGGGCAAGACTGCCAATTGTAAAGTAAGTTGAGGTGGCGGGTATAGCATTGAATAGGCCTCCCATTTTTCGGATATCTTGCTCATCGTTTAGGCTGTGAATAATTGATCCGGAACACAGGAATAGTATGGCCTTGAAGAAGGCGTGGGTGCAAATGTGGAGGAATGCCAGTTGGGGTTGGTTTAATCCAATTGTGACTATTATTAACCCAAGTTGGCTCGATGTAGAGAAAGCTACAATTTTTTTGATATCATTTTGGGTTAAAGCACAAGTGGCTGTGAATAGTGAGGTCAATGCTCCGAGGCAAAGACAGGTCGTTAGGGCTAGCTGGTTGTTTTCTATGAGCGGATGGAGGCGGATAAGTAGGAAAATCCCTGCAACGACTATAGTACTCGAATGGAGTAGGGCAGACACTGGCGTAGGGCCCTCCATGGCGGATGGTAGCCATGGGTGGAGGCCGAATTGGGCCGATTTTCCTGTTGCTGCCAGGGCAAGTCCTAGCACGGGGGCTGTTATGTCGAAGTTTTTTGATAAGACAAAGATTTGTTGAATTTCTCAGGAGTTAAGGTTTATTGCGAACCAGGCTATGGTTATAATTAGTCCGATGTCTCCTACTCGATTGTAAATAACAGCCTGAAGAGCTGCTGTGTTGGCGTCTGCTCGTCCGTGTCATCATCCGATTAGGAGGAATGATATAATCCCAACACCCTCTCAGCCGATGAACAATTGGAATATGTTGTTAGCTGTGACTAGGATGATTATGGTTACCAGGAATGTGAGTAAGTATTTAAAGAACTGGTTGATGTTGGGGTCAGAGTGTATATATCACAGTGCAAATTCTAGAATTGATCAAGTAACATATAGGGCAATTGGGACAAAGATTAGGGAGTAGTGGTCGAATTTAAAGCTAATATTGATGTCAAATGTTTGAGTGTTTATTCACTGTCAATTTGTAATAATGCCTTCTGTTTTTAGGTTTAGAAAAATTATGAGTGGTAGCAGGCTGATGTAGAATGCGGAGCTAACGGCAACTTTGGTTATTTTTGCTATATGGGGTCCCTGTTGGTTGGGGTTTAACGTAGTGAGTAGCGGGTATACCAAGATAAAAAAGATTAGAAGAAGAGATGAGTGTATAACAAGCGTCATTTAGCTCTCACTTGGATTTGCACCAAGAGTTTCTGGTTCCTAAGACCAGCGGATGGGCTGTTATCCTTTGAAAGCACAAGGAAGCCGTGGATTTTAACCATGGGGTGTAAGGATTAGCAGTGCTTACTATTTTCCGTTCTTCCTTGGTGAGTAAGGAGGTTTTAACTCCTATCTTTAGAATCACAATCTAATATTTTGGCTAAAACTGTACTGACAATAACACCATCCTCATATGAGTTCTGGTTTTATCACTAGTAGGATGATGGGGATTAGGTGTAGGGCCATTAGCAGGTGTTCTCGGGTGTGGAAGGGCTGGAGTCCTATAATGTGACTAGGTGTCGGGCCCCGTTGTGACATGAGGAATATGTATAAGGAATAACCAGCTGTGATTAATGTTCCTAGGCCGGTGAGTAAAATTGTTCATGGAGACCAGTTGAACAGGGCTGTGATAATTATGAGTTCTCCTATTAAGTTAGGCAGTGGCGGGAGTGCTAAGTTGGCCAGATTGGTGATGAACCATCATATTGTGGTTAGTGGGAAAATCGCCTGTAGGCCTCGGGCGAGTATTATTGTCCGGCTATGGGTTCGTTCATAGGCTGTGTTGGCTAAACAGAATAGTGCTGAGGATACTAGTCCGTGGGCGATTATTAAAATAACTGCTCCTGAAAACCCTCATGAGGTTTGAATTAGGACCCCTCCTGCTACTAGTCCTATGTGGCTTACAGATGAGTAGGCAATTAGTGATTTTAGGTCTGTTTGTCGGAGGCAAATTGACCCGGTCATAATAATCCCCCAGAGGGCTAGAATGATGAATGGGTAGGCCAGCTCTTTTGATGGGGGGCCTAGCGTTATTATTATGCGTATTATTCCATATCCGCCAAGTTTTAGGAGGACTGCTGCTAGTACTATTGATCCCGCCACGGGGGCCTCTACGTGTGCTTTTGGCAGTCATAGGTGAACTCCGTATAACGGCATTTTAATTAGAAATGCGATTAGGCAGCCAGCTCATCAGATCATATAACCTCAGGAGTTGGGTTGAATAGGTTGTGAATACTGGAGTACTAATATCGATAGCGTTCCTGTGGACTGTTGGAGAAGGAGCAGGGCAACTAAAAGTGGGAGTGATCCTGCCAGGGTGTAGAATAGAAAGTAGGTTCCTGCATTAAGTCGTTCGGCTTGATTTCCTCAGCGGGTAATGATGATAAGGGTTGGGATGAGCGTAGCTTCAAATATGATATAAAATATAATGATTTCTGTAGCACCAAATGCTATGATTAGAAAGGTTTGTAGTGAGGCGAGAAGTGTGATGTAAGAGCGTTGTCGGCCAATTGGCTCAGGGTTAATGTGGTTTTGGCTGGCTATAATTATAAGTGGGAGCAATCAGCATGTTAATACTAAAAGTGGGGTCGATAGTGGGTCTGTGGCCAGGTATGCGTTAGAGGAGACTCACCCGGTTTCTGAGGCTCATTTTAGCCAGATTAGGCTAGTGGAGGCAATTAGGAGACTGTGTGCGGTTGTGGTTGTTCACAGCCATTTAGGGGGTGTTAGTCAAATTGTTGGAAATAGCATGATTGTTGGGATTAACACTTTTAGCATTGTAGGAGGTTTAGGTTTTGTAGCCGGTCAGTTCCGTGAGTGCGGGTAGTGGCAACTAGTAGTGCTAGGCCGGTGCTTGCCTCACAGGCAGAGAAGGCTAATAGTAATATAGGAGCTGTTGAGGATGCTGTCGATTCGAATTGTAATGCCCACAAGGCTAGTGCAATGAATAGTGATAGTATTATTCCTTCTAGGCATAGGAGTGCGGAGAGTAAGTGGGTTCGGTGGAGTGCTAGCCCTATTAAACCTAAAATAAATGCTGAGCTAAAGCTAAAATGTACGGGTGTCATAAGGGGGTCGTGGAATTAAACCACGATTTTCTGAGTCGAAGTCAGAGGTCTTGTTTTGGACTAACCCTCTTATTCTGCTCATTCTAGGCCGCCCTGAGTTCATTCGTAGATTAGTCCTAGAGTTAATAAAACTAGGACTGTTGTAGCTCAGAGGAGTGTTTCGGTGGGGTGGTGGAGTTGATTTCCTCAGGGTAGCGGGAGGAGGAGGGCAATTTCTAGGTCAAAGAGAAGGAACAAGATTGCTACTAAAAAGAAGCGTAGGGAAAATGGTAATCGGGCGGATCCTATGGGGTCGAATCCGCATTCGTATGGTGATAATTTTTCTGCGTTTGGGTTTATTTGTGGAAGTCAAAAAGATACAATCGCCAGGACTAATGATAGAGCTGTTGTAGTAATTAGAATAGTCATAATTAAATTCATTATCTTTCCTTGGGGTTTAACCAAGGCTGTGTGATTGGAAGTCACTTGTACTAACTTTAATACTAGAAAGATTATGAGCCTCATCAATAGATAGACACGTAGAGGAACAGTCATACTACATCAACAAAGTGTCAGTATCAGGCAGCGGCTTCGAAGCCGAAGTGGTGTTCAGATGTAAAGTGGTATTGGATTTGGCGCAGGAGGCACACTGATAGGAAGGTTGACCCGATAATAACGTGTAGTCCGTGGAAACCTGTAGCCACGAAGAATGTTGAACCATAGACCCCGTCTGCGATTGTGAAGGGTGCTTCGTAGTATTCCATGGCTTGTAGTGCGGTGAAGTAAAGTCCTAATAAAATGGTTAATGTTAAGGATTGGATGGCTTGTTTTCGTTCTCCCTCTATGATGCTGTGGTGGGTTCATGTTACTGTGACCCCTGATGCTAGTAGTACGGCTGTGTTGAGGAGTGGGACTTCGAAGGGGTCTAGCGGGATAACTCCTGTGGGGGGTCAGCATCCTCCTAATTCTGGGGTGGGTGCTAGGCTTGAGTGGTAGAAGGCTCAGAAGAACCCAAGAAAGAAGAATACTTCTGAGGTAATAAACAGGATTATTCCGTATCGTAACCCTTTTTGCACTGGCGGCGTGTGGTGGCCTTGGAAGGTCCCTTCTCGGATAATGTCACGTCATCATTGGTATATGGTGAGAAGTAGGAGAATTAATCCTAAGGTTATTAGTATTGTTGAGTGGTAGTGGAATCAGATTGCTAAGCCGGATGTTATTAGTAGGGCAGCGATAGCCCCAGTTAGTGGTCAAGGGCTTGGGTCAACTATATGATAGGCATGTGCTTGGTGGGCCATTAAACGTTTTCTTGTAGATATAGGCTTAAAAGAAGCACAAATACATAAGCCTGGATTATTGCTACTGCAACTTCTAATAGTGTAAGCATAAATAGTACAGTGGCGGTTAGGATTGCTACTGCTGGTATTACTGGTAGAAGAACAAATACGGCTGTGGCGATAAGTTGAATTAGGAGATGGCCTGCGGTTAGGTTAGCTGTGAGTCGAACCCCCAGGGATAGTGGTCGTATAAATAGGCTAATTGTTTCGATAATAATCAGCACTGGAATTAGTGGGGTGGGTGTTCCTTCTGGTAATAAGTGTCCTAAAGAGATTGTTGGTTGGTTTCGCATTCCAATAATTACTGTGGCAAGTCATAGCGGCACGGCAAACCCCATATTAAAGGACAGCTGTGTTGTGGGGGTAAAGGTGTAAGGTAGTAGGCCAAGCATATTAATTGTGATTAAGAAAATTATTAATGAGGCTAGTAATAATGCTCATTTGTGCCCTTCTGTGTTTAGTGGTAGTATTAGTTGTTTAGTAAATCGATTAATAAACCACCCCTGGACTGTGGTGAGTCGGTTGTTAACTCATCGAGATGACGGGGTTGGGTAAAGTACTCAGGGCAGTGCGATTGCGATGATAATTAGTGGGACTCCTAGGCAGATAGGGCTTTCAAATTGGTCGAAGAAACTCGCTATCAAGGTCAGAATCAGAATGCAGTTTTGTGTTTTTTAGTTTTTGTTGTAGTTGGTTTATTTGGTGAAATGTAATTTAAGATTTTAGTTGGGATAATGGTTAAGAAAAATAATCAGGCGTATACTAGAACTTTGAATCAAGGGCCGGGGTTTGATTGTGGCATTTCACTAAGGGTGGTCGGGAGTCACCAATCTTTGGCTTAAAAGGCCAATGCTTTGTCCGCTATTTAGCTTCTTAGCGAGGCGTCTTCTAGTATTAGAGAGGATCAGTTTTCGAAGTGTCCCAGTGGTACCGCTTCAACTACAATTGGCATAAAGCTGTGGTTAGCTCCGCAGATTTCAGAGCATTGTCCATAGAACAGCCCTGGGCGCGAGGCGATGAAAGCGGTTTGATTCAGTCGGCCTGGAACTGCGTCTATTTTTACGCCCAGGGATGGTACAGCTCAAGAATGTAGTACGTCTTCAGCGGATACTAGGATACGGACTGGGGACTCTGCTGGGACAACTATTCGATGGTCCGTTTCTAGGAGTCGGAATTGACCTGGGGCAAGGTCTTGGGTTGGTACTATGTAAGAGTCAAACCCCAGATCTTCATAGTCTGTATATTCATAGCTTCAGTATCATTGATGTCCTATTGCTTTAATTGTTAAGTGAGGGTTGTTGATTTCGTCCATAAGGTATAGAATGCGTAGAGAGGGCAGGGCGATAAGCACTAAAATGACGGCTGGTAAAATTGTTCATACAATTTCGATTTCTTGGGAGTCTAAAATATACTTGTTAGTAAGTTTGGTTGATACCATTGCAATAATAATATATAATACTAAGGTGCTAATTAGGAATACAATTATTAATGCATGGTCATGGAAGTGAAGAAGTTCTTCTATAACGGGTGATGCCGCGTCCTGAAATCCTAGTTGTGCTGGGTGTGCCATTAAGCCCGGGGGTTAAGACATGCGGGGGTCTAACCTGCAACTTCACCTTGACAAGGTGGTGTAATTTACATTTTACTAATGTCTTTAGAAGGAAGTGACAGAGTGGTTATGTGGCTGGCTTGAAACCAGCACATGGGGGTTCAATTCCTCCCTTTCTGGTCAATTTGATTGAATTTGAACGAATGCCGGTTCCTCGTATGTGTGGTAAGGAGGAGGGCAGCCGTGGAGTCATTCTACGTTTGTTATTGTTAATTCTACAGATAATACCTCCCGCTTGGCGGCGAAAGCTTCTCATAGGATAAACAGGAATATAATAACCGCCACTAAAGAAATTAGTGATCCGATGGATGATACTGTGTTTCACAGGGCGTAGGCATCTGGGTAGTCAGAATATCGTCGTGGTATGCCTGCTAGGCCCAGGAAATGTTGTGGGAAGAATGTTAGGTTGACCCCAATAAACATAACCGCAAAGTGAATTTTTGTTCATGAGTTATGGAGGGTGTATCCGGTTAGTAGGGGGAATCAGTGCACGAAGGCTGCTATAATAGCGAATACAGCACCCATTGATAACACATAGTGGAAGTGTGCTACAACGTAATAAGTGTCATGAAGGACAATGTCTAGTGATGAGTTGGCTAGAACAATTCCCGTGAGTCCTCCCACTGTGAACAGGAAAATGAACCCCAGGGCCCATAGTATGGGTGTTTCTCATTTAATTGATCCCCCGTGAAGTGTGGCTAGTCAGCTGAATACTTTCACACCTGTTGGGATTGCAATGATTATTGTTGCAGATGTAAAGTATGCGCGAGTGTCTACGTCTATTCCAACGGTGAACATGTGGTGGGCTCATACAATAAACCCTAGGAGGCCGATAGCCATTATTGCTCACACCATTCCCATGTAACCAAACGGTTCTTTTTTCCCCGAGTAGTAGGCTACAACATGAGAGATAATTCCAAACCCGGGAAGAATGAGAATGTAGACTTCTGGATGACCAAAGAATCAGAATAGGTGTTGGTAAAGGATTGGGTCTCCCCCGCCTGCCGGGTCAAAGAAGGTGGTATTGAGATTCCGATCCGTCAGTAGTATTGTAATCCCGGCAGCTAAGACGGGTAGTGATAGGAGGAGTAGGACGGCGGTCACAAGTACGGATCAAACGAACAGGGGTGTTTGATATTGGGAGATGGCCGGAGGCTTCATATTAATGGTTGTGGTGATGAAGTTGATCGCCCCTAGAATTGATGAGACACCTGCTAGGTGAAGTGAAAAAATTGTCAGATCTACCGATGCTCCTGCGTGGGCCAGATTTCCCGCAAGGGGCGGGTATACTGTTCATCCTGTCCCGGCCCCAGCCTCAACACCAGAAGAAGCTAGTAGTAGCAGGAATGATGGGGGTAGTAATCAAAAGCTTATGTTATTTATTCGTGGGAATGCTATGTCAGGGGCTCCAATTATTAGTGGTACAAGTCAGTTCCCGAATCCTCCGATAAGGATAGGTATTACTATAAAGAAGATTATCACGAAGGCGTGGGCAGTGACGATAACATTATAGATTTGGTCGTCACCTAGAAGTGATCCGGGTTGGCTAAGTTCAGCCCGAATGAGGAGGCTTAGGGCGGTTCCTACTATTCCGGCTCAGGCACCAAATACGAGATAAAGGGTGCCAATGTCTTTGTGGTTGGTAGAGAAGAATCAGCGCGTGATTGCCACAGGTAGGGTAGCCGAGTGTTTAGGCGGCGGGTTGTAGCCCCGAAGACAGAGGTTTAAGCCCTCTTCCTATCAGCCTCGTGGTGAAGAACACATTGGATTGCAAATCCTAAGATGCAGGTTAATACTCTGCCGGGGCTTTTCCCGCCCTACTAACTAGGCGGCGGGAAAGGTAGATGGATGCTCGCTGGCTTGAGCGCTTAGCTGTTAACTGAGAGTTTGTAGGATCGAGGCCTTCCCATCTAGTAGGGCCTTAGCTTAATAAAAGTGTCTGGTTTGCAGTCAGGAGATGCGAGTTAGTTTTTCGTAGGCCTTAATCAGGGACTAGAAGGTTTTCACTTCTACTTAGAGCTTTGAAGGCTCTTGGTCTTGGTGTTATCCTAAGTCTCTAGGTGGCTAGTGCTAGGATGGTTGGGGTTATTGGTAGTAATCCTAGGGCGGCGATGGTAAGTAGGGCCAGAGGTAAAGAGGTTTGGGTTGTTTGAGTTCGTCAGGGGGTGGTTGAGTTAATTGTGTTGGGGGAAATGGTTAGTGTTATTGCGTAACATAGCCGTAAGTAGAAGTATAAGCTGATTAAGGTGGCTAGGGCCATGGTTGTGGCGATGATGGGGAGGTCTTGTTTTGTTAGTTCTTGTAGGATTAATCATTTCGGCATAAACCCTGTGAGTGGTGGTAGGCCCCCCAATGAGAGTAGGACCAGGGTAGTTGTTGATGTTAATGTGGGGTTTTTTGATCAGCTCGTTGCTAGTGTGCTGATTTTGGTTGTTAATAGTATTTTTAGGGCCAGAAATGTTGCGGAGGTTATAATAATGTATATCCCTAGTGCAATTAAGGTGAGTTGTGGGGCGTATTGGGCTACAATAATTATTCATCCTATATGTGCAATTGAAGAGTAGGCCAGGATTTTCCGTAGTTGGGTTTGGTTTAGTCCTCCTCAGCCCCCGACTAATGTGGATGTAATTCCTAGTAGTGTTAGAAGTGATGGGTTAATAGTTTGTGCTGTTTGCAGGATGAGTGCGAATGGGGCGAGTTTTTGCCAGGTTGATAGGATGAGACCTGTTGATAGGTCTAATCCTTGTAACACTTCTGGTATTCAGAAATGTATTGGTGCGAGGCCAATTTTGAGTGCTAGGGCTGTTATAAATATTGTGCTGGCGAGAGGATTTGATAGGTCGTTGATGTTTCATTCTCCGGTTATTCAGGCATTTGTTGTGCTTGCGAATAGGATTATTGCTGCTGCGGTGGCCTGGGTTAAGAAATATTTTGTGGTTGCTTCTACTGCACGAGGGTGGTGGTGTTGCGCTATTAGGGGGGTGATTGCTAGTGTGTTAATCTCTAGGCCCATCCAGGCTAGGAGTCAGTGAGAGCTAGCAAAGGTCAGGGTGGTTCCTAGTCCTAGGCTGAATAGTAGGATTGCAAGTACGTATGGGTTCATTGGCGGAGGAGGGATTCTAACCATCGTGTTCGGGGTATGGGCCCGAAAGCCTAATTGGCTGACTTCGCCCATAGAAAGTGGTGTAAAGGAAGCACCTAGAGTTTTGATCTCTTGAGTATGGGTTCAACTCCCTTCTTTCTAGGAACTGAGGGGATTTTAACCCCTGTAATACACTCTATCAAAGTGGTCCTTTGGTGCTCAGGCACAGTTCCTTGGTTATAGTTGTGGAGGGAGTCCTGCTAGTGCAATTGGTAGGGCGGTATGCCATAATACGAAGGCTAGTGTTAGGGGAAGGAAGTTTTTTCATGCTAGGTGTATTAATTGATCGTATCGGAATCGCGGGTATGAGGCTCGCACTCATAGGAATATGATGGATAGTAATGCAGTCTTGGTTATAAGGTTAATTGTCGTGAGTTCTGGGATGCTCGGGATGTGTGAGGCCCCCAGAAATAGGATGGTTGATAGGGCATTTATTAGAAGGATGTTGGTGTATTCGGCCAGGAAGAATAGTGCGAAGGGCCCTCCTGCATACTCCACGTTAAAACCGGATACTAGTTCTGATTCCCCCTCTGTTAGGTCAAATGGTGCTCGGTTTGTTTCGGCCAGTGTTGAGACGTATCATATTGCGGCTAAAGGTCAGGCAGGGACGAGTAATCAAATACTTTCTTGGGTGATGTTAAGTGTTTGCAGGGTATATCCCCCCGAGAAAATAATTACGGATAGTAGAATTAGTCCGAGACTGACTTCATATGAGATTGTCTGAGCTACGGCCCGTAAGGCCCCGATTAATGCGTACTTTGAATTTGATGCTCAGCCTGATCCTAGAATTGAGTACACTGCAAGGCTTGACAGTGCTAAGATAAATAGGACTCCCAGGTTGAGGTCGGTTAATGGGTGGGGTATGGGTATTGGTGCTCACATGGTTATAGCTAGGGTGAGTGCAAGTACTGGGGCGGCTAAGAATAGGAATGGGGATGATGTAGATGGGCGGATGGGCTCTTTGGTGAAGAGTTTTAGTCCGTCGGCAATAGGTTGTAGTAGTCCGTAAGGGCCTACTACGTTTGGCCCCTTTCGTAATTGCATGTATCCTAGCACCTTTCGTTCAATAAGTGTCAGGAAGGCTACTGCCAGGAGTACTGGTGCAATGTAGGCTAAGGGGTTAATTAAGTGAGTAATTAGAGTGTTTAGCATAAACTGGGAAGAGGATTTGAACCCCTGGTTAAAAGGGCTTAGGCCTTTCGCAATTTACCATGCTCTGCCACCCCAGTGTGTCCTTATTTTGGCCGACTGGGGTTTTGGCCTCCTTTTATTTTATTTATTTGTCTTCATAAATTGGGATTGGGCGTGCTTTAAGCATGGGCCCCCCTTTTCCGATCCTTTCGTACTGGGAAAAGTGGCGTTACAGATAGAAACTGACCTGGATTGCTCCGGTCTGAACTCAGATCACGTAGGACTTTAATCGTTGAACAAACGAACCCTTAATAGCGGCTGCACCATTAGGATGTCCTGATCCAACATCGAGGTCGTAAACCCCCTCGTCGATATGGACTCTGGGAGAGGATTGCGCTGTTATCCCTAGGGTAACTTGGTTCATTAGTCGGTCTATATTAGCCGGATCATGTTTGGTCAGATGTTCTGTGGCTTAGAGATGTCTCTCTTGGTTTTAGGAGGTTTTCCCAATCCATTTGGAGGCTTTTCTTTCCTCCGTGGTCGCCCCAACCGAAGGTAAAATTTCATTCACACAAGGTTTTTACTTTTTACTGAGTTGCTTAACGTGGTTGAGTTTTGTACCTTAAGCTCCAAAGGGTCTTCTCGTCTTGTATTATTATACCCGCTTCTGCACGGGTAGATCAATTTCACTGACTTGAGAGGGGAGACAGTTAAGCCCTCGTTTGGCCGTTCATACAGGTCTTCATTTAAAAGACAAGTGATTGCGCTACCTTTGCACGGTTAAAATACCGCGGCCGTTGAACTTGTAGTCACTGGGCAGGCTGGACCTCCTATACTTGGCTATGTTGCAGGAGGCGATGTTTTTGGTAAACAGGCGAGGCTTGTGTTTGCCGAGTTCCTTCCTTTTCTTTTAGTCTTTCCTTTAGTGGCACTCCAGTGTGGGGGTAACGATAGTTTGGTTGTGGGTTTTTCTTGGTTTTTTTGTAATTCACATTACTCTCTTGGGTTGAGTTCGTTAGTTGCCAATGGTTAGTCCGGTTTGGCTTACACTTGTGCTTGGAGAAGGGCGGGCCTTCTTGTTACTCATTTTAGCATAATCTTTTCCATGTGGGCATGGGTTGGCCTAATAATATTTAGGGGAATAAGATTTTTTATCAGGATAATAAACTTTTTTCTGTCTGAGCTTTAACGCTTTCTGCTTAGATGGCTGCTTTTAGGCCCGCTAGAACAGTATATTTTATATATTATGATCTTTATCCTCCTGGAAAGGTTGTGTCCTTTGTTAAAGGGGCTGTACCCCCTTTAACTAACTCTCGTGTATTTCTCTTGGGGTCTTATTTGTTTATCTGATCTGGGGCATACGAGGCTGAACTTCTATTCATTTCTTGGGCAACCAGCTATCACCAGGTTCGGTAGGTCTGTCACCTCTACCCGGAGCTCTTCCCACTCTTTTGCCACAGAGACGGGTTGGCCCTTAATAGGCTGTCTCGGGGTAGCTCACCTGGTTTCGGGGTTTCAAACTAAAGGTCTCTTTGCTTGGGTATACTGGCTAAATCATGATGCGAAAGGTACGAGGTTTAATCTTTGCTTTTTAGTGCTTATATGGGTTGTTTCATTTCTTTTTCAGCTTTCCCTTGCGGTACTATTTCTATTGCTTTGTAGAGCCTTTTCTGTCTCCCATACTCAGGTAAAAGAATGGTTTAGTTTTTGGTGTGGGTTTATTTTGTTTTATTTATATTGTTTGGTTATTAAGTGGTTAAGCTAGCTGTTTGGCTCAGGGCGATCCAATTTGCATGGATGTCTTCTCGGTGTAAGTGAGGTGCTTGACTAATTCAGCCACGTCCTGGGTTTAGTCCAAGTGCACCTTCCGGTACACTTACCGTGTTACGACTTATCTCCCCTTGTCGGTACTATTGTATTAGGTATTTTTTGGTGCGTTTTGACGGGGGAGAGCGACGGGCGGTGTGTACGCGTCTCAGAGCCGGGTTCAAAAGGACGCTCTGCTTCCTTTTTACTACTAAATCCTCCTTCAAGCACTGTTTCATAGTGCCTATTCGTAATATTCTATGCTAGAAAATGTAGCCCATTTCTTCCCATTTCATGCGCTACACCTCGACCTGACGTATTGGGTTGTGCCCATCTTGCTTACTTTTATCACCCTCACGGGGTAAGCTGACGACGGCGGTATATAGGCTGGGATGACCAGAAATGGTGAGGTTAGACGGGGGTTATCGGTTCTAGAACAGGCTCCTCTAGGGGGGTCTGAGACACCGTCAGGTCCTTTGGGTTTTAAGCTAGTGCTCGTAGTACCCTGGCGGGCATCTAATTGTAGTTGGGTGCCTAGGTTTACGGCTGAGCATAGTGGGGTATCTAATCCCAGTTTGTTTCTCAGCTTTCGTGGAGTCAGGTAAGTTTATTAAAGCTACTTTCGTGTTAGGGCCTCGGGCACCCAGAAGCGTATGACGGCCAAGGGGCCATTTGACTTTATTTTTATGTGTCCTTAACCACCCCTTACGCCGTTGTAATATCAACTAGGGCCTCTCGTTTAACCGCGGTGGCTGGCACGAGTTTTACCGGCCCTCTTAACACTGATTAAGTCAAGTTTTCACTTATGGCTTAATGTCTATCACTGCTGAATTCCCTTGGGGGTGTGGCTTGGCTAGGCGTCTTGGGCTAATGTTTGCGCCTGATGCCTGCTCCTCGTCCCCGGGCGGGGGATTGAGGGCATATTCACTGGGTTGCGGAGACTTGCATGTGTAAGTCGAGTTAGAGCTGATAATAAGGTCGGGACCATGCCTTTGTGCATGCGGAGTTTTTTAGGTCTCATCTTAGCATCTTCAGTGCTATGCTTTGTATTAAGCTACGCCAGC